TAATAGGAAGTTTGAAACATCTTCTTAGTACCCTATTCAATCTTCTCTGAAAATACGAAGGACAAAAAAACCCGAAGCTCTTCTTTGTTTTGTGATGATAATGCCAAAATATCAAGTCAGCGCATCCGTCTTTATGTTGATCATTACAGGCCTCTTGAATTTTCTCTGTCTCTATTTTTCTTTTTTTTTTAATTCTTTTTTTGTATAATTATAATATTGATAGGAATTCTCTTGTTGAGACCCTATGAGTCGATTGAAACCTCAGATTCATAATAGAACCACGATGATTGAATAAAGCCCCAAGCTAAGCAAAGCACAAAGGTTCTCTGAGTAAGAACCCTTTGATCATCACTTATTCAATGAATAGATGAAATGACTCAAAATCCAGAGAAACTTTTGTCCGTCGGTCAAAAATAGCAAACCAATAAGCATAAAAAGAATTTTGAACGAAGAAAAACCCTTTGATCTATAACTAGAATATAATTATAAATGAAATCTTTGAAATTTTTTTTGAGTCCGGTCGCGAGGTCTGAATAGTAGGTATGAATCATAGTTCAAATATTTCTTTTCTTGATCTATTTCATTCCATATATTCCGTGCTCCAGATACTAGAATGAATATCCGACGAGGCAGAACCCATCTCTCTCAAGATGACAGACCCATTCTCTGTACTATCAATAGGATCAATTCTAACAAGCCACACACTCATATTCCGGAAATACCGAAACAAAGGAATTCCACGGTCGAACTCCCAGAATGACCTATAAATCCCAGTCCTAAGTGATTCGTTTTGGATTGAAAAGCCCGGACTTCATGATTCTTATAGACCTAATTCATTGAAATTCCATCCAGTAAAACGGAAGAGTTATAAATCTCCAAAATAATAGATAGGAATACCGCAAATAGAGCCATTGCGACACCCATCAAAGGGGTAGTTCCCCATCCAGGAGCTACTTTACCATATTCCGAATTCAACGGTTTCAATAAACTTCCTAGACCAGTTTGTCTTGGTCTTGGACCAGATCTAGAATTACTCTCAACGGTTTGTGTAGCCATAAATCCTATTGCATTGATTGAGATCTGTTGACTTTGTATACCATTCCATTGTAAATAAACGATCTTATCATAGATCCATTGTGGTCTTGAAATTATATAATAATGGAAACAGCAACCCTAGTCGCCATCTTTCTATCTGGTTTACTTGTAAGTTTTACCGGGTACGCCTTATATACCGCTTTTGGGCAACCCTCTCAACAACTAAGAGATCCATTCGAGGAACACGGGGACTAATTGAAGTAAAGTAACAAGCCTCCCATATTGGGAGGCTTGTTACTTTACTTCAATTGAGATACTAAAAAATCATTTTACCCTTTTAGTTGGAACCTTAGGTGGTTCTCGAAAAAAAATAGCGAAAAAAATGATTCCTAGAGTCGAGACTAAGAGGAATGTATAAACCAATGCTTCCATAAATCCGATCGTGGTTTACAATTATAGCTTCCACACCTGTTCATTTGGGATCATCTCCCAGATAAAGAAAAGACAAGAGTCAAAGAAAAAGCGGCGATTCAAATCAAGATTTCTCTGGTAACCCATGTAAAAGTGAAATCATAAAAATCCAATAGCGGTGAAAAATACCAGATCAATGTTAGATCAGACGACTTGCCTTCTTGTAGTTGGATCTCCAAGTTTTTGGAATGCTCCAAATTCCACTTGAGCATCTAAATCTGGGTCAATACCAGCAAAAACATCTCTGAACAAGGTTCTAGCACCATGCCAAATGTGTCCGAAAAAGAAGAGCAAAGCAAACGAAGCATGCCCAAAAGTGAACCAACCCCTCGGACTGCTACGAAAAACACCATCGGATTTCAAAGTAGCACGATCTAATTCAAAAATTTCACCTAATTGAGCACGTCTTGCATATTTTTTCACAGTTGCAGGATCACTATAACTGACTCCATTAAGTTCGCCACCATAGAACTCAACAGTTACTCCCACTTGCTCGACACTATACTTGGATTCTGCCCTTCTAAAAGGAACATCGGCTCTCACAATTCCGTCTCCATCTACCAAAACGACTGGAAATGTTTCAAAAAAGGTAGGCATACGACGTACAAAAAGCTCGCGCCCCTCTTTATCTCTAAAGATAGGATGTCCTAACCATCCAACAGCGATTCCATCCCCGTTGTCCATTGAGCCCGCTCTGAATAATCCCCCTTTTGCTGGATTATTGCCGATATAATCATAAAAAGCTAATTTTTCGGGAATTTTAGACCAAGCTTCTGCTAAACTCTGATTTTCAGCTAGTCCGGCACCAACCCTTCGATATATTTCTTGCTGGAAGTATCCCTGATCCCATTGATAACGAGTGGGACCAAACAATTCGATGGGGGTAGTTGCTGAACCATACCACATAGTTCCAGCAACTACAAAAGCTGCAAAAAAGACAGCAGCGATACTACTGGAAAGGACAGTTTCAATATTACCCATACGTAATCCTTTGTATAGGCGTTGGGGCGGACGGACACTAAGATGAAATAGGCCCGCTAATATGCCCAACGTCCCTGCTGCAATATGATGAGAGGCTATGCCTCCCGGAATAAAAGGATCAAAACCTTCTACGCCCCACGTAGGACTTACAGATTGTACTTTTCCAGTTAGTCCATAAGGATCGGACACCCATATTCCAGGACCATACAAGCCTGTTACATGAAATGCACCAAACCCAAAGCAAGCTAACCCTGAGAGAAATAAATGAATTCCAAAAATCTTGGGCAAATCCAAAGAAGGTTTTCCTGTACGTTCATCGCGGAATATTTCTAGATCCCAATACACCCAATGCCAAATAGCTGCCAAGAAGCACAAGCCAGAAAACACAATATGTGCCCCGGCCACACCTTCGTAACTCCAAATACCCGGATTTGTTACAGTCCCTCCTGTGATACTCCAACCACCCCAAGAATTGGTTATTCCTAAACGAGTCATGAAGGGTATAACGAACATACCCTGTCTCCACATTGGATCAAGAACGGGGTCAGAGGGATCAAAAACTGCTAATTCATATAGAGCCATCGAACCAGCCCACCCGGAAACTAGAGCTGTATGCATTATATGGACAGCAAGCAACCGACCGGGATCATTCAATACGACGGTATGAACACGATACCAAGGCAAACCCATGAAAATACCCCTTTGAAAAATAGACACTATGTAACTTTATCACATTGGAAAAGACTATGCTATATACTTACGCTTTTTAGTGGATTATTTCGCAGCAAGGGTTCATATTTTATTCCATTTTGTTGGTAAGGTAATAATGGAACAATTCTGTTCGTAGGAACAAAGAAAAGCAGATCTATTCTATACCCGATAAGTACCAATACGCAATGGGGGGGATTCGTCCCATTTTCTATGAGCGAATGCATAGAAACTTGTTCATCGTTCGAATGGACCGACCCATTTGTAAGACTTTTCCTTTATCCATTTCGTTTTCTTTTCAATCTTATGAAAACAATAAACTCATTGTTACGTTTCCACATCTCCACATCAACATTGTTACGTTTCCACATCAAAGTGAAATCTAATCCTTAACCCTTTTGTCTTTCATTTGATGCCTATTGGTGTTCCAAAAGTACCCTTTCGGAATCCGGGAGAGGAGGATGCAGTTTGGGTTGATGTATAGTGCGACTTGTCAGACATATTGGGTCATATGGGATTTCCCCGTTCTCTCCCCGATCGAGATACCCCCGCTTCGCCAAAAAAATTGATTGAACCATCAAGAATTTGGAGCGTGAAGTGCAATTAGATCAATTTTTTGAGGATCAATTCAATATCAATATTATCAATTATAAGAATTTATGGTTGGCTTGATTGGACCAATAAAATGAAGTATCCAGGCTCCGTTTAGAAAATAATACTCAATTGTTAATATGGGTATGATTTATGATTACCACTTGTATCATACATAAACGATTCCTAATTTATAACAAATGAGCGATCTCAAACTGCCAATCAATGAAAAAAAAAAAAGAATATGATAACTACATCAAATTTTTGGCGGAAGGAAGACATGAAGGGAATTGAAAAAAAAAAAGTCGTATCAAAAAAAGTGGTATTGGGATCATTTGTCCTATATGTACAAATCAAAATCGGTTGGATCTTTACCCGGAGTAGAGCATAAACCTAAAAAAAAAGGAAATTGAAAAGGCCCATTCAGGAACAAGAAAATTACATCGTAATTTAATTTGGAGATGAAACAATGCATCAATGAGAGGTTAATTTGATAGGTTTATAGAAGGTATAAAAGTCCTTTTCAAATTTATAATTATAAATAAATATAAATATAAAAAGAGAGATAAATATAAATATAAAAAGAGAGAGAGCCGACACATTGATTCTTTCTTTTTTTTTTTTTGCAATTTTTTTGAACCGTATGCATTAAAAGGTGCGTGTACGGTTCCTAAGGGATAAAATTTTGTCCTAATCAACCGACTTCATCGAGAAAGATTACTTTTTTTAGGCCAAGAAGTTGATAGTGAGATCTCGAACCAACTTATTGCGCTCATGGTCTATCTCAGTATAGAGGATGAGACCAGGGATCTTTATTTGTTTATAAACTCGCCCGGTGGATGGGTAATACCCGGAGTAGCAATTTATGATACTATGCAATTTGTGCCACCAGATGTACATACAATATGCATGGGATTAGCCGCTTCAATGGGATCTTTCATTCTGGTCGGAGGAGAAATTACCAAACGTCTAGCATTCCCTCACGCTTGGCGCCAATGAGTTTTTATTTGAGAGAAAAAAGAAGACTATGCCTTCGCCATATGGAATATGAATAAGAATATTGAGTAATAATAGCATGGCACTTCGAGTTCGGTATGAGCAAACCTTTATTGTTTTTCATAACATAAGATTCTGTATCGGGAGAGTAGTATGAGACAAAAGATATTTCCGATTTATCTTATCTATCGGGAGTTCGTTTCAGCGTCACAATTTTTTTTTGTTTTCACACCAGAATTATTTTTCCAATATTTATATTATCAAATATTATCAAAGCATACTAAACTGAAAAAAAAAAACAAGAGAATTTTTTCCTTCTTTGATCGAATCAAAAAAAACTTTGGGATTGCTGAATCACAGACGAGATAAATTCTAAATTCAATATAGAAAGCAACGGAACCCTCATAGTATTTTTTAACTCTACCGAAAGGAAGGGTGGTAAATGGATCATTTAATGATCTGGATCTGATAGATCCTAGTTATCTTTTTTCGCGATGGAAGGGAAAAGTAAATTCCATTGTGGAGCCGTATGCAATGCACAAAAAATGCCTGTACGGTTGTTCAATTATATATTATATATAATATAATTTCTATTTTTTGTTATTATTTATTATTTATCTCTTTCCTTCGCCCGATCGTACAAGATAGAGGAACCTTTCATTATATTATGTTATATCATCAGGGTAATGATCCACCAACCTGCTAGCTCTTTTTATGAGGCCCAAACAGGAGAATTTGTCCTAGAAGCGGAAGAACTGCTGAAACTCCGCGAAACCCTCACAAGAGTTTATGTACAAAGAACAGGCAACCCCTTATGGGTTGTATCCGAAGACATGGAAAGGGATGTTTTTATGTCAGCAACAGAAGCCCAAGCTCATGGAATTGTTGATCTTGTAGCAGTCGAAAATACTGGGGATCTTGTATAAATCTTTTATTCCATTTCATTTCAAATCATAATTCGAACGAACTGAACTGCGATTTTAGATTTTATTACCGGGTTAAAATGAAATTAAATAGAATAGAAGAAATTCACAATCAGCTGGTTAGGATCGATCTAAACCAGCCCTTTTTGTATACGAATCAGCATGCCAACTATTAAACAACTTATTAGAAACACAAGACAGCCAATCAAAAAAGTCACAAAATCCCCCGCTCTTCGGGGATGTCCTCAGCGTCGAGGAACATGTACTAGGGTGTATGTGCGACTCGTTTAGAGCATGAGCTGGACCAAAACAAAAGAGGGGAAACTTTTATTCCAGTATCAATGACCGTTACCGATGATGAATAGGATGAAATTTTCACTATCTAATTCAAAAAATACCTCCATTGTGTATGAAATTTATGGTTTCCATTGGTGCAAATCCAATCACCTTAATTGTAGATGATAAGCAACTCCCCATTGGTAGCAAATGGTTATCCATTAAGCGGGGAATTGGTATTTAAGAAGCAGAAAGATTATGCTCTCGCTCTTGCAAGAACGGACTCACAGGGTCAGCTACCTAGCCAACTTTCATAATTAAATGCCGTTACTGTATGGGTAGATCTCGTTGTGAAAAGATCTATTATTGGATAATTTATGGGTAGAGTCAAAGAATGTGAACTGTACAAGTTACTAATAACATTGATTAATGGGGAAAAGACTCCGGTGTATAGAGAGGACCTCACCGTTTACGAAGTAACCATAGAAACGAAGGAACCCACTATTTTTTATCCATTTACCGTTACTATTTATTTATCCTTTTACTTTATTTTATACAATACTCAATTTAAAATTGACTATTTTTTTTGATACCTAGTATCGATACAATTTCTTATTTCGAGGTGAAATGCCTGTAAAAAAATCGTGGTTGGGAAGGTCATAGTAGCAAAAGCCATTGGAATTTTTATTTTATACATCGGAAGAATCCGTTTTGTTATTAATAAACCAGGAAGGGGAAAAGAATGACTAAAATAAATCAATTAAATTAGTTATTCATCGAAGTTTCATTTGATTCAATGACCAGAATTAGACGGGGTTATATAGCTCGGAGACGTAGAACAAAAATTCGTTTATTTGCATCAACCTTTCGAGGGACTCATTCAAGACTTACTCGAACTATTATTCAACAAAAAATGAGAGCTTTGTTTTCTTCTCATCGGGATAGGGGCCGACAAAAGAGAAATTTTCGTCGTTTATGGATCACTCGGATAAATGCAGCAATTCGTGAAATTGGAGTATCCTATAGTTATAGTAGATCAATAAATGATTTGTACAAGAGGCAGTTGCTTATTAATCGTAAAATACTTGCACAAATAGCCATATCAAATACAAATTGTCTTTACATGATTTCCAATGAGATCAGTAAATAGGGAGGTTGGAAAGAATCCGCCGGAATAATTTAAACGGAGGTCCCCGGAGAATGAACTCCGGGAAGGTAGAGTCAAAATTAATATGAGTGTGATAAAGTAGTAAAAATAAATGAACACGTTTCAATAAAAAAAAATTTCTTCTTCATTTTTCGATTATTTTTTTTTTCTTTTCTTACGATTTTTTTACGACGTGTCAATCCAATCTAAATTCTCGAATTTTTCGAACAAAACATCAACCTGGGTGGGGATTCGGATTGGAATTTTGATTCAATCAATTGCGAAATAGGCCTATTTCTTTCTGGTTCGGGGACCTGTAGTTCTAGGAGTAGGCTCAGCTCTCTCAAATTGTTTCTCATTATTAAGAAAAGGTAACAAAGATAAAATACGAGCTTGTTTTATGGCAATAGTAATTAATCGTTGTTGTTTCAAAGTCAATCTATTCATTCGTCTAGATAATATTTTTCCTTGCTCACTAATAAATCGACTAATTAAACTCATGTTTCTATAATCAATTCGATCCCCCGATCCAATTGGGGGCAAACGCCTACGAAAAGATCGCTTGGATTTAAGAAAAAGCTTGGATTTATCCATGGTTTATTCCTTATCTCTAAAATCCTATTTCTTAAATCTAATTTATGATTTGACGGAAATAGGAGTTGATTGGTTTATTTTTTATTTTTATTTATATTATTTATATTAGATTTTTATTTTAGATTTTTATATGTATTATTATTATAATTATATTATTTATTAATTTATTATATGTAAATATATGTGTAAATATAATTAAATGTAATTTTTGTGAATTTGTTCCTGTTTTTTGAAGGGAAGGTACACACGCGTTCTCTTTGATCTATTTCTTTATCTCCCCATGAATCGTATGTTTGTAACAATAGGGACAGAATTTTCTCAATTCCAATCGATTAGGCGTATTGTGTCGATTCTTTTGGGTAATATATCTGGAAATGCCTGGCGATTCCTTATTAATATCGTTTCGGACACAACTGTTACATTCCAAAATAACTCTTATTCTGACATCTTTACCCTTGGCCATGAACCTCCTTTGAATTTTGGATTCACTCAATTCTTTCATTTTCGACCCGAAACAAAAAAAAAAAGAAGTTGCTGACCTGAAATCCAATTATGAAAGATTTCGTTGCAATCAAAAATTCATAGAGAAAAAAATAATAATAAGAATAAGTAATACAACGATTTCTACCTATCAATTATATTATTTATAATCTATAATCTTAATATAGTATTTAATTATAGTATTTAATTGAAATATTTTGTATGATTTTGTTGCCCTCGACCTCATTTCCGCTACCCCTCTAGTAATTTGAGCCTGAACCCAAGTTTCGATGCGGTTGACTCCACTTTTCAATTTTTTTCTCTTTCTTTTAATTTCATCCTAAAAAACTGACAAAAGCACAAAACAAAGAAAGAGAAAGGGAGCGGGATTAGTCACAGACTATTTCTTGTATCTCTCTAATCTTCTTAGGCCCTTCCCATGTCAATAACTAGAATGAAAAAAGGGGAATGTCAGCGCATCTGGGAATAAACGATTGATCTCTATCAATAAACCTGCTAAAGACCCGAACCATAGAGTACTTAGCACAGGTGCCACAGAGAGATATGTTTTTATATCTCGCATTGAAAATCCTCCTTTTTATTGTAATTTTTATTGTAATACATATATGAATGCATATGTAGTAATGCATATGTAGTTAAGAATCGCTTGTATTTGTACACGAAATTCGTAACTAAAATGAATATATGAATATATAAAACGACCCGATAGATGATATTTTCCTTTCCTTACAACAGAGAAAAGGCGTTTCCTTCTTTCTCGGAACATTACCGAGAAAGATTTTTTTTATCTGTTGGGTTTCATTTCAGATGTATTTTCATATGTATATAATTCTTTTTTTTTTTTTTTTTTATTATATGTAATATAATCCGTGAGACCAAAAAGAAGAAATGACAAGAGAATTTGTATATCAATAGGGAAAATAACGATGTGGAAAACAAGACGTGGATTCTCTACAATGACACTGTAGGCCAATTGAAAGGGATGTAGCGCAGCTTGGTAGCGCGTTTGTTTTGGGTACAAAATGTCACGGGTTCAAATCCTGTCATCCCTACCTATTACTTATTCTATATCCTATAGGCATTAACGAAGGATCAATAGTGATCAATGAAAATTGGACATACCTAATATTTCAGTTTATGATACTATATGCATGTAAGATCTATTGGGGTACAAATAGAATCCTTTTCTTTATGATCTTATCTATTGTGATAAGAAAGCGCTCTTAGTTCAGTTCGGTAGAACGTGGGTCTCCAAAACCCGATGTCGTAGGTTCAAATCCTACAGAGCGTGATTCCGCTCTTCTTAGGTCGAATGACAATGAAATAACTTTATTGACTTGAAAAGTAATCTGAATTTGACCTCCTCCTTATCTTTAATTCGCAGGAGGTCAATAAAAAAAAAGAGAGATGTTACTTAATCAAAGGTCCAACTGATCCCCGCGTCTGTATTGTAAATATGCAGTTACAAATAATCCAGCCAAAGTAATAGGAATTAGACCTAGCACGATTCCAAATAGTAAAACTTCAATCATTTCAACTTGTTTGAAAGAGGAAAAAAGGGTAGGTAATATCTATCTCTAAATATTAATCCAAACCGTCCGTGAATCTCAATAACCAAGAATTTACAATTGACAAGGGAAGTAACTATAACCGGGACTCTCACAAAAACATTTTTTTTTTGAATTGTTCATTCAATCAATTTCAAATAAGTCGTATTTTGTTCAGACCAATAAATAGAACTGAGGTTATAGTTAAAGCTGCCAGCAGAAAACCGAAA